GAAATTCATTTCTGCCAATTGAACCTTCTCAAACTGTTTCTTTTTAAGAACCAAAAATATTTGTGCCAAAATAACAGATGCCAAGAAGAACAAAAGGCCTTGAACACGTAATGGGTCTTGAAGTACTATTTCTGCATCTCCCTGACCAAATCCACCCACATTAGGATTACTCGTTAATGGTTGATCCAATTTGATAGATTCGCCCTCTGAAACAAGAAGTTCTGGTCCTGGAGGGATAATATCAACCACTTGGCGTCCATCCGATACATCTGTTATGGTTATTTCATACCCCCCTTTCTCTTTTCGTATTATTTTATTTACTATACCCGCTGCTGTAGCATTATAAACTGTATTGTTACTCTTGCTCCCGTCGGGATAAATCTGACCCCGGCCCCTGTTAGCACCTACGTATATAGGATATTTTAGAAAGTGGACGTCCTTCTTAGTAGCAGGGTCGGGGGAAAGAATAGGAAAGGTGATTTCACTATATTTCTTACCGGGGACGGGACCTACCACAAGAATATTTTTTTTATTGGGGCGGTAGCTCTGAAAAGACAAATTGCCCATTTTTTCTTTCAGTTCCGGAGAAATACGATCGGGAGGGGCTAATTCAAACCCCTCCGGTAAAATAAGAACAGCCCCCACATTCAAACCCCCTTTTTTACCATTAGCAAGAACTTGTTTCAGTTGCATATCATAAGGAATTCGAACTACTGCTTCAAATACAGTATCAGGAAGTACTGCTTGTGGAACTTCAATCTCCACGGGCTTATTAGCTAAATGACAATTGGCACATACAATACGCCCTGTTGCTTCTCGTGGATTTTCATAACCCTGTTGTGCAAAAATGGGATATGCACTTGAAATGGATGTCCAAGTTATGATATATATCATAAGCGATACGGAAATAGATCGAGTAATCTGTTCCTTTATCCAAGAAAAAGTATTTCTAGTTTGCATGGTCCAATCATTAAGCCCAAAATTTCTACAATAAATTTGGGTAGGTTGCTAGTATAGTTCCCTATCCACGATTCTGCTATTTACTGGAATAATATAGGAAAAATCCCCCGATGGCTAGAAATACAACCGAAATAAGTACGTTTTCAATGCCTTGCTTATGTACAATTACAAAGTAACAAACGCTCTAATCGGATTAGATTAATATCAGTAGATCATTTATCAGTCATTCATTGAATGATAAATAACTACAAGTGATGGAGATAGACGATTTAAATAACGGAAAATCCAATATTTAAAAATAGTATCGAGAATGACTGGAAAAGTGGAAACAAGACCAGATATGATTTGGTCATTATGAACAAATCCAAAATCTTTGTAGACAGAACCAATCATCAGTTCCCAGCCGTGTGGTGAATGGAATCCGATACATAAATCCGTTAATAAAAGAATAGAAAAAGCCTTGACTGTGTCGCTTAAGTTATATAGGAATTCCTGAGTCCAAGAGTTAAGAATAACAAGTTCCTCATTACCAAAAAAAGAATAACCGCTTAGAATAACAAAACAGATTATATTTGTCGAGAAGTGCAAAATTGTATGGATACGGTCCTCGTTGTGTATCTTGATTAATTGGATCGTTTCCATGTGGATTCCGATATGAAGTTTTTGTAGATGTATCTCCGAGTATTCCTTGATCATTTCCTCCAAGAAGAGGAGTTCCTCTAATTCTATGAATTTTTCTACAATACTCTTTTCTTGAATATCATTCAAGAAAATTTCGGATTTCCCGAGATTCCACCAATTAGTAACCCAAGATTCAATATTTTTATTAAATGAGAGAGAAACCCACCAGGGTAAAAATACTATAAATACAAGATAGAAAAGAGGAGTGAATGCTTTCTTTTTTGTCATTTTTCATCTATCTGTGAATTGTTAATCAACCCAACCTATTCGTCGACTCTATGCAATCTAATAATTCTTTCACACATGGGTTCTATACAAAGGGTCGAGCGTATGAATCCATTTTTTGGTATTTTTGGTTAATCTTTGAATCTAGAAAGAATACCGAAATAGACTAAGAAATTGATTTGAATAAATAATAAAAAGAAAATCGATTTTTAGATATCTTAATTGGACAAATTAGATTAAGTAATGAAGTCTCCTTTCGATGAATAAACGAAAGAATTTCTTTAAATAAGAAATTAAGTAATTAATATTATTCAAATTTTGAAATGAAAGAACTTCCTTATTCTATTTTTTATCAAAATATCCAATATTTCTAAAAAAAAAAAGATAAATTTATTTCAAAATAGTTTGATATATGAGATTAATCTATATCTATTATTTCGATTTATTACTTGTTTTTTTATTAAATTGCGCGGATTTTCATACGCATAAAAGACCCCAAGACAAATCTAATAAGTGATTTTCGTTTTTAGGGTTTTTCAGTATACGTCTGCTTTGGGGCAAATAAACATTCTAATGCGGTTATGTTATAATTATGTTAAGGTAGGATTTTTGCATTTTTTCTATCCTGCTATTA